CATCTTTCTTTCATTTTTATCAATTAGATATTTCGTTTTTGAAAAAAAATAAGTACTTTCATTATTATTCATTGGTAATAAACAAGAGTTTTTCTTAATTCCGTTTTTACCCCATAGAGATAGTGAATAGAAAGGGGTTTTTTGTTTCCCACGAAAATTTTGAAAATGAACGTTTAAATGTCCTTCAAAGGTAAGTAAATAGATCCGAAACATATAAAACGCAGTTAATCCCGCCGTGGCCCAAGCTATTATTGCGAAAATTGGCGAATACAACCAACTATCATTAAGAATTTCATCTTTGGACCAAAAACAAGCAAGAGGTGGAATACCACAAAGAGAAAGTGTACCTAATAAAAATGTGATTTGGGTAATTGGTACATGTTTTCTTAAACCTCCCATAAGACCCATATTCTGGCTTTTAGCTGGAGAATATCCAACAATAGTTTCCATTGAATGAATAATGGATCCGGATCCTAAAAATAATAATGCTTTGGAATAAGCATGAGTAATCAAATGAAATAAAGCGCTTCGATAAGACCCCATACCTAGAGCTAACATCATATAACCCAATTGGGACATTGTGGAATAGGCTAAACCTCTCTTAATGTCTTGTTGAGCAAGAGCTAAAGTAGCTCCTAATAATACTGTTATTATTCCTATAACCGAGATCAAATACATTATGTAAGGTATAACTCTGAAAAGAGGAAGAAGCCGAGCTACAAGAAAAATCCCCGCCGCTACCATAGTAGCAGCATGTATAAGAGCCGAAATAGGAGTAGGCCCCTCCATGGCATCAGGTAACCATATATGAAGGGGAAATTGGGCGGATTTAGCAACTGCACCGGCAAATAAGAGAACAGCGCATAACGTAATAAATAGAAAATTTACCTCATTATTATAAATCAAGTTAGTGAATATTTCGAATAAATCCCTAAATTCGAAACTCCCCGTTATCCAATAAAAACCTAAAATTCCTAATAATAAACCAAAATCCCCTACACGATTAGTTACAAACGCTTTTTGACAAGCATTTGCCGCAACAGGTCGTGTAAACCAAAATCCTATTAATAGATAGGAACACAGCCCAACCAATTCCCAAAAAATATAAATTTGTATCAAATTGGAACTAGTAACTAATCCCAACATGGAAGTACTGAAAAAACTCATATAAACAAAAAATCTCAAATATCCTTGATCATGAGCCATATAATTATCACTATAAATAAGAACCATAATTCCAACAGTAGTGATTAATATTGACATAATAGAAGTAAGTGGGTCGATCAAGTATCCGAAGTCTAAAGAAAAATCATTATTGATGATCCAAGACCATCCATATTGATAAAAAGAACTGCTATTGATTTGCTGAATAGACAGGGAGATTGAAAAAATCATGACTATGCTTAACAATAAAACACTCTGAAAAGCCCACATACGGCGAAAACTTTTTGTTGCCGTTGGAAAAAGAATAAGTCCCGCTCCTATTAACATAGGGACTGGAAGTGGAATGAAAGGTATGATCCACGCATATTCATATGTCTGTTCCATAAAAAAGTTTTGAATTCTTAATTAATTGTTTCCGATTCACCGGATCTTACCTCTTTTGAAAGGAGTCAATAAAAAGTAAAAATATGAACTAACTTAAACTTATTTTCCATTTTAATCGAATTTTCTATTCTTACTTATTCTGAGTCTTTGCTAAATACTTCAACTATTGAAATCACAAAGTTACAATTGGTCAAATGATATGAAAGGGATTAATTACTAATCTCCTTTGAAATAGGCCTATTTTTGATCCAAGTTTGACCAAAGATAGTGAATCGAGCGGGGATTCAAGTTTTTCATTTCCTGAAGTAAAAACGCGGTTCTTATCTTTAAACCTTTCGAGGTATTTTATTGCATGTAAATGAAATGTGGAACCATAAAAAAAAATCGAATATTTTTGGGATTCCTTATTTTATTTTTTATTAAGTTCAATTTATTAAGTTCAACTAATTTTCTTTCTTCATTTCTACGGAAAAGCCAATTATCAAATTCTATAGGTATAGATTTTATGAATCAAAAAGAATGGGAAATTGGGAAATAAAGATACCAGTCACTAGAGAATCTTTTCTTTTTTACGATTATGAATGTTTTATGGAATAGAAAGACTTGAAAAAACGCATATTGGCCTTCTGTTTTTATTTCCAGTATTCTGCAATTTTGACATATCTTTTACCTATCTCGATAATGTTTTATTTGAGGAGAACACTATTAGCTCGAAAATAAATATGTATTAAAAAGAATTCGTTTTGAACAATAGATGTCTTTCACATCCAGCTATAACAATGAGTAATTTTTGAATTTATAAATGGCAGTTCCAAAAAAACGCACTTCGACATCAAAAAAGCGTATTCGTAAAAATATTTGGAAAGGGAAGGGGTATTGGATAGCATTAAAGGCTTTTTCGTTAGCGAAATCTCTTTCTACCGGGAATTCAAAAAGTTTTTTTGTACGCCAAACCCCAAAAAATAAGTAATAAAACGTTAAAATAATTTGAATCAACTTGAAAAAAAAAATAATGCAATTATTCTTAAATTATTCAATTAGATAATAATTGAATAATTTAACGATTTCCCCTTCCTATTTGATATTGATTAACTCACCAATCCATATGTAATGGAACTCTATTCGCTTTTCTGATTGATATAGTAAATAATTGATATATAAAATAATAGAATTAGGAAATCCTCTATTTACTATATCAATCACTGAATAATAACTTTTTTGTTCACAAAAGAATAAAGATCATTTCTATTCCAAGGTGGGAAGTTTTATTTTCCCCATCGACCTATTTGAAGAATTAAATGAAAAAAAAAAAAAAAAAATTCTATATTTGCATCTCTATAGCTATAGAAGAACGTATATAAAAATCTTTAGTGAAAGTGAAAAACTCATTGAAATTTATTGATTCTATTTTGAAACCTTTTTGTTTTGTCGACCTTTCTCACTTTTGATTTTCTCTGAATTATTATATAGTCCCCCATATATATCTTGCCCTTAACCCAATAGAGAAAATTGATTAATGAAATTTTGTATGGCTAATTTTGAATTTTGAGCGATAAAAAATGGGTTCTTTTCTTTCTATTTTGTCGTCAAAATCCCTTTTTTGTTTTATTTTAGATTTCTAATTTAGATTTCTAAAAAAAAAAAATAAGAAATTGCTGCTTAAACAATGAAAACAAATTTGTTTCACTCTAGTCCTTATTCCTTAATTTGAGTATAGAACGGTTTAGTTACAAGAGTTGAATTCTGAATTCGAGGAAAGCATAAAATATAGGAAAGTCCCAGGTTAAATAAAAAAACTAAGACTCTAAACTCAAATCGAAAATAATGAACCTTCAACCTCAAATTCCTATTTGAACAACTTTTTATTGTTATTGATCCATTTGAATCATTACTAAACTAAAATAGCTTACTCAATCTCGACGATTGCTTATTCATAGGCTATTATGAGTTCAAGACAGGCCGCTATGGTGAAATTGGTAGACACGCTGCTCTTAGGAAGCAGTGCTAATGCATCTCGGTTCGAGTCCGAGTGGCGGCATACCATCTTCTAAAAAGGATAAATAGATCTTATAATGAATTCAATTCCCGATTTCCATTTTCGAATTATGTAATTAAGGGACTCTTATTTTTTAAGATTTTTTATGATATTTTCAACCTTAGAGCATATATTAACTCACATTTCCTTTTCGATCGTTTCAATTGTAATTACAATTCATTTGATAACCCTTTTAGTCGAGGAAATTGTAAAACTATACGATTCGTCAGAAAAGGGCATAATAGTGACTTTTTTCTGTATAACAGGATTATTAGTTACTCGGTGGATTTCTTCAGGACATTTCCCACTAAGCGATTTATATGAATCATTAATTTTCCTTTCATGGAGTTTCTCCTTTATTCATATAATTCCGTATTTCAAAAAAAATGTTTTCATTTTAAGTAAAATAACTGGACCAAGTGCTATTTTGACCCAAGGCTTTGCTACTTCAGGTATTTTAACTGAAATACACCAATCTGGAATATTAGTACCTGCTCTTCAATCGGAGTGGTTAATAATGCACGTAAGTATGATGATATTGGGCTATGCAGCCCTTTTATGTGGATCGTTATTATCAGTAGCACTTCTAGTGATTACATTTCGTAAAAACAGAAAGCTTTTTTATATTTATAAGAGCAATGGTTTTTTAAACGCGTCATTTTTCGTGGGTGAAAATGTTTTCGAAAATACTTCGTTTTTTTCTGCTAAAAATTATTACAGGTTCCAATTGATTCAACAATTGGATTATTGGAGTTATCGGGTTATTAGTTTAGGATTTACTTTTTTAACCATAGGAATCCTTTCGGGAGCGGTATGGGCTAATGAAGCGTGGGGGTCATATTGGAATTGGGACCCAAAAGAAACTTGGGCATTTATTACTTGGATCGTATTTGCAATTTATTTACATACTCGAACAAATAGAAATTTGCGGGGTGCAAATTCTGCAATTGTAGCGTCTATAGGCTTTCTTATAATTTGGATATGCTATTTTGGGGTCAATCTATTAGGAATAGGGTTACATAGTTATGGTTCTTTTCCATCAACATTTAATTGAATTCAAGACAAGTTATTACAAATACAAGAGCGGGTGACGCATTGTATGAACTAGCATGCGGGCCGTGTGAATCATCAATACAATATTTGATTCACACGGTTTTCTATCATATGTAGTTCAATTTCATTGTTTTTACTTAATTCTTCTCTTAATTGATCTTAATTGAAGAAAAAAAGAAGACTTTTTTTCATTGTCCAAGAATGTTTTTAAAAACAAACATAGGTTTTTTTATTTCAGTCATCCAATTATTGCTAAAAAAAATTAGATAGAATAACTTCGACCTTGTCAACTGCTAATGAAAGAACGAAATCGGGGTATATACCAATACCTATGACGGGTAAAAAGATGGAGATCGAAAGAAATAACTCTCGCGGTCCAGAATCAAAAAAAGAATCCTTCGGAGCGTTAAATAGCTTGTATCCATAGAACATCTGGCGTGGCATAGATAATGAATAAATAGGAGTTAATATAATTCCAATTGCCATTACAAAAGTAATTAGTAGTTTTGGAATTAAAAGATATTTTTGGCCGGTAATTATTCCAAAAAATACTAGCAATTCGGCAACAAAACCACTCATACCTGGTAATGCAAGGGAAGCCATCGAAAAGCTACTAAACATCGTGAACATTTTTGGCATTGGAATAGCTATTCCGCCCATTTCGTCAAGATAAACAAGGCGGATTCTATCATAAGTCGTTCCCGCCAAGAAAAAAAGTGCAGCACCAATAAATCCATGAGAGATTATTTGTAAAAGGGCTCCATTAAGTCCCGTATCGGTTAGAGAACTAATTCCTATAATTATGAAACCCATATGAGAGACAGAGGAATAGGCTATTCTTTTTTTTAAATTCCGTTGGCCAAGAGATGTTGAAGCTGCATAGATTATTTGTATTGTACCTATTATCATCAACCAAGGAGAAAATATAGAATGGGCATGAGGTAATAATTCCATATTGATTCGAATTAATCCATACGCTCCCATTTTTAATAAGATTCCGGCTAGAAGCATACAAGTACTGTAATGTGCTTCTCCATGGGTATCTGGTAACCATGTGTGTAGGGGGATAATGGGCGATTTGACAGCAAAAGCAATAAAAAATCCAATATAGAAGATTATTTCTAAAATCACAGGATATGATTGATTAACTGATGTTTCAAAATTTAATGTTGGTTCATTAGAACCATATAAAGCAACACCCAAAACTCCCATTAAGAGAAAAACAGAACCCCCTGCCGTGTACAAAATAAATTTTGTAGCTGAGTACAGACGTTTCTTTCCTCCCCACATGGCTAGAAGTAGATAAACAGGAATTAATTCTAACTCCCACATGATGAAAAAAAGTAAAAGGTCCCGAGACGAAAATGATCCAATTTGGCCACTGTACATTGCTAACATGAGAAAATGGAATAATCTAGAATCTCGAGTAACTGGCCAAGCCGCTAAAGTCGCTAAAGTCGTGATAAATCCTGTTAATAAAATGGGTCCTATAGAAAGTCCATCTATTCCTAATCTCCAATGGAAATCAAAAAAATCGACCCATTTATAATCCTCTACTAGTTGGATTAATGGATCATCCGATTGGAAATGATAACAAAATGCATAAGTTGTTAGAAGGAGTTCTAAAATACATATACATATGGTATACCACCGGATTACCCTATTTCCTTTATGGGGAAGAAAGAAAATTAAAGAACCCGCAAATATCGGAAAAACTACAATTATTGTTAACCAAGGAAAATAATTCGTAGTAAAGACAAGATACACTTAGACCAAAAAAACCCGTGCTCAAAATATTTTGATTTTCGAGCACAGGTTTGTCGGTAAAAAAATGAAATGGATTCAAGTAGAGTTTTCTCGACCGTATCAATAAGCTAGACCCATACTGCGAGTTGTTTCATGCCATAAATAAACTCGTACACTCAAGAAATCCGTTGGACAGGCAGATTCACATCTCTTACAACCAACGCAGTCCTCTGTTCGTGGAGCAGAAGCAATTTGCTTAGCCTTACAACCGTCCCAAGGTATCATTTCTAATACATCCGTGGGGCAGGCTCGGACACATTGAGTACATCCTATACACGTATCATAAATCTTTACTGAATGTGACATTTGGTCTATACGTTTTTTAATGTTCTAAATTTTCGATCTAGTAAACTTAGAAACAAATTAGATATTTATATACCAGATGAATCAATGAGTTATCAGAATTTTCTAATCAACCCCTTTCTGGATTGGTTTATGAGATATGAGAGAGGCCAAAATACTTTGATTTCTTATATTTTGCAAATAAGATTATACTTTACGTATTAAACATGCTAATTAAAATAGATTTCTCACTATTAGAATGTAAATGATTACTATTAATTATTCAACAAATTTGATTGGTTGATACGAGTTGATTTTCTATTACGATAAATTGATGAAACAATAGCCAGTCCAATGGCTGCTTCAGCGGCTGCAATAGCTATAACAAAAATTGAGAAAATGTCTCCTTTTAATTGACGATTATCAAAAAAATCAGAAAATGTTACAAAATTTATATTAACCGCATTCAATAGAAGTTCAAGACACATAAGGGCTCTAACCATATTTCGACTTGTGATCAATCCATAGATACCGATAGAAAATAAATAGGCACTCAAAACAAGTACATGTTCGAGAATCATTAAACAACTCCTTATCAATCTCGACTCCTTTCAATATGAACAACAATTCAACTAATTTAATAGACTAGTATATAACAAGTATGGAACAAAGAAATATATTGGTACTAGATTGACCTAAAGTCTTTCTATTTATCCAGCTAGAATTCAAATAGAATTGAAGGAAAATGAATGTGATAAGACAGAACAAAATTTGATTTTAATTCCAAGTTTTAATAGAAATTTTTTATTGACGAGCTACAGCAATTGCACCTATTAAAGCAACTAAAAGGATTATTGAAATAAGTTCAAATGGGAGAAAAAAATCTGTTGATAAATGAATTCCAATTTGTTGACTATTACTTAGAAAATCTTGCTCTATAATCTGGTTTGATCTTGTAGTCCAAATAATCCCGTACCATGACGTATCTGAAATAATAGTAATTAGTGAAATAAAAAGACTTATACAAACCATCGAAGTAATTCCATCTCCTACGGTCCAAAGATGAAAATCCTTGTAATATTCGGAGCCCTTCATGAACATCACAGCAAAAATGATTAAAACATTTATAGCTCCTACGTAAATAAGTAGCTGCGCAGCAGCTACAAAATAGGAGTTAGATAGAATATAGACTAACGATGTACAAACAAGAACCAATCCCAAGGAAAAGGCCGAATAAATTGGATTGGGAAGTAATACCACTCCTAGACCCCCTAATATAAGACCCGATCCTAGAAAGACTAAAAGAAAATCATGTATTGGTTCAGATAAATCCATTTTTTATAAAAAATCAAAAACGAAGAATTTCATGACTTTATTGACCTGACCAGGAAAAAAGCAGTTTTTCTATTTTTTATGATACTTTGAGATTGTTAATTGAATGAAATTCTAATGGGTATAAATTGAGGTGGATGCTTTTATTTTATTGGACCACTATCCATTCTTTACTCGTCGAAAGAGTAGTTTAAACCTATCTATTTTTGATATCATTTATCTACTTTGAAACCATTACTATTTTACTATTATCTATTATAATCTATTATAATATATAATATGGAAATCGGTTTTGTTTTCAATCTAAATTAAGCTAGTAGTCTCATTAAGCAACCACTAGTTTGAATTGCCCAAGCAAAAATCTCATTGTTTTAGATCCGAACTAAGCCTTCGTAATTCGTAATTTTTTTGAATCGAATTAAGGGTTTATTCATTGTTTATTTGAGGTAAATTCAAAATTGTTCGAATTGTGTAATCATCAATTACTGACATTGGTAAGCGACCCAAAGCGATTTGATTATAATTCAATTCGTGACGATCATAAGTGGAAAGTTCATATTCTTCGGTCATTGATAAACAATTTGTTGGGCAATACTCAACACAATTACCACAAAATATACAGATTCCAAAATCAATACTGTAATTCAGCAATCGTTTCTTTCGAATATCAGTTTCCAACTTCCAATCAACAACGGGTAAATCTATAGGACATACACGCACACATACCTCACAAGCAATGCATTTATCAAATTCAAAGTGTATTCGGCCTCGGAAACGTTCCGATGTGATCAATTTTTCGTAGGGGTATTGAATAGTTACAGGTAAACGATTTGCGTGGGACAGGGTAATGATGAAACCTTGGCCGATGTATCTGGCGGCTCGTATTGTTTGTTGACCATAATTTAGGAATTCCGTTATCATAGGGAGCATATGTTGAATATCTATAAAAAAGATTTTATGCTTGTTTCTTTCTCTTGTTTGAGACAAGTCGTGAATCTAGGATATTGTGGTCTTTTACAGTGAAAGAAGTTGGAACGAGGTTGTCAATAATAGATTACCTAGAGAAATCGGTAAAAGAAATTTCCACCCAAGATTTAATAGTTGGTCCATTCTCAGCCTCGGTAAGGTCCATCTTGTTGCAATAGGAATGAACAAAAACAAATAAGTTTTGGCTAATGTGATAAAAATACCAATTAGTCTTCCAAAGACTTTACCCCTTTTATTTATGCCAAATAGCTCAGGAACTAATATGTACGGAATAGAAAGATTCCAACCTCCCAAGTAAAGAACTGTTACAAATAATGAAGAAACTAGTAGATTCAGATATGAAGCAATGTAAAATAAACCAAATTTGATACCTGAATATTCGGTTTGATACCCTGCTACTAATTCTTCTTCTGCTTCTGGTAAATCAAAAGGTAATCTTTCACACTCGGCGAGAGACGAAATTATAAAAACGATAAACCCGATGGGTTGACGCCACAAATTCCACCCCCAAAAACCATATTTTGACTGCGCTTCCACTATATCAACTGTACTTGAACTATTAGATAATCATAGTCGATGATAACATCACTGTGCCCATCGCTATTACAGAACCGTACGTGAGATTTTCACCTCATACGGCTCCTCAGAGGTCACAAATAAATCTAAGGGCCCTTTCCTCTTCTTTATCTTGATATGTTTGTCAGATAGAATCAAAATCTAGCCTAAGGTCCCAAATTAGACCAATGGAATTCTGTCTGCTATATTTAAAATTAATAAAAATAAATAAGTGCTTCTGAATTTATCTCATCTTTTAAGAATTTGAATTTGGCTTTGTTGATTAATAACCTTATCATTAAATAAAAAAAAAAATGTGCTTTATAGCAATATCACATATACATTTCAACCTGGAATTTTCAATTACGAAAAAAATGAGAGAGTTGATTAGTTCATGAATCATGACAAAAATTTGATCTCTCTAAATATAAATAGAAATCAAAATTAAATTATAGGAAAGAAAGAATAAGAACAAAAAAAGAAAAAGGAAGAAAAAACAACGACATCTCTCCTTTTTTCTTTTGCAATTAGATTCTTTTCTTTCTATTTTGATTTATTTTATTTCATTCCTATTCTCCTTTCTCCGAAAAAGGGCCTTTAACCAAAGTAAAAGATTACTTCGTTCTTGATAGTTATTTACTTACTCAGTGGATAGGAACATACTCTGGATCAGAATCATGGGGAGTACTTCTTGATCATTTCTACGAATGTAAAGCCCCAATTTGAATTCCTTTTATGTACAGAAATATCCTCTTGGATAACTTACATAATCTCAATTATTAATCCTTTGTGTATCTTGGTCTTCCTAACCATCCACTTATTTTTTCTTTCAAAAACCTCCTGTTGTGGAAATCCATCTATGGTAATAGACAAGAAAAACTCCATACAGTTGATCTTTTGAACCCGCTTCAAGTTATCATGACAATTCACGAATCTTGGGGTAAACAATCTCTATTGCTTATGTTTACTTTTTTCACCATTTGATTTTTGTACATAGGAAATGAGACTCAACTTTTTACTGCAAATTTAGAAGCCGTTTTCTTTCACTCATATAACTATCTGGTTTAGTTCATCAACTTAAATGCTGAAGAAAAATATATATAGTCAATCAAATCTTTTTATCCTTGTTTCTAGAAAGAAAAGAATTTGGAGACATTTTAGAGCTCACCGAATCACACGTAGAGATATTGATAACACACATAGAGCTAATGGTATTTCATAACTAATTGATTGAGCAGCTGCCCGTAGACCACCCAAAAAGGAATATTTATTATTTGATCCATACCCCGACATAAGAAGTCCAACGGGAGCAATACTTGAAATGGCAATCCAGAAAAAAACACCAATACTAAGATCGGCTAGAACAAGGTGATCACCAAAAGGAATTACTGAATAACTTAGAAAGATAGATATTACTGCTATGGATGGTCCGATACTGAATAAACGAGTATCTCCTGTAGATGGAATAAGGTTCTCTTTCAAAAGTAGTTTTGTCCCATCTGCTAGAGCTTGAAGAATTCCTAAAGGTCCGGCATATTCAGGTCCGATACGTTGTTGTATTCCTGCAGATATTTCTCTTTCTAACCAAACAATTACTAGTACACCTATTGTGATTCCTAATACAAGAGTCAAAATAGGTACAAGAATCCATATGATCCCATAGACTTCTTTTAAGGATTCCGATTTGGAAAAAGAATTGATAGTCTCCATTTCTGTTGTATCAATTATCATTTCAACGATCAACTTCTCCCATAATGATATCTATGCTACCTAGTATTGTCATAATATCAGCCAATTTCATTCTTTTAACTAACTGAGGAAGAATTTGCAAATTGATAAAACCTGGTGGGCGAATTTTCCATCTCCAAGGAAAAACGCTCTGATCTCCTATCAGAAAAATTCCCAATTCTCCTTTTGGGGCTTCAACTCTCACATAAAGTTCTTGTTTCGACAATTCAAAAGTTGGAGAAGGTTTTTTACTAATAAACCGATATTCAAAATCATTCCATTCAGGATCTTTTAATCTGTCAAAACGTCGGATTTCTAAATTTTCGTAAGGCCCTCCTGGAATTCCTTCCAGAGCCTGTTGAATAATCTTTATGGATTCTGTCATTTCACTGATTCGTACTAAATAACGAGCTAATGAATCCCCTTCTCGTTGCCATTGAACCTGCCAATCAAATTCGTCGTAAGACTCATAATGATCAACTTTACGAAGATCCCATTCTATTCCGGAAGCTCGTAGCATTGGTCCCGATAAACCCCAATTTACTGCCTCGTCTCTTCCAATAATTCCTACGCCTTCAACTCGTTCTAAAAAAATGGGATTCCGGGTAATAAGTTTTTGATACTCAGCAACCCCTGTTAAAAAATAATCACAAAAATCCAAACATTTATCTATCCAGCCATAGGGTAGATCAGCAGCCACTCCTCCAATACGAAAATAATTATGCATCATTCGCATACCAGTGGCCGCTTCGAATAGGTCATATATCAATTCTCTTTCTCGAAAAATATAGAAGAAAGGGGTCTGCGCACCAATATCCGCCATAAAAGGACCGAGCCATAATAAATGAGAAGCTATCCGACTCAACTCCAACATAATGACTCTGATATAGCTAGCCCTTTTAGGTACTTGAATATTGCCTAATTGTTCGGGTCCATTTATGGTTATTGCTTCTGTGAACATAGTAGCTAAATAATCCCACCGTGTTACATAAGGCAAATATTGTATAATTGTTCGGTTTTCTGCAATTTTCTCCATCCCTCTATGTAAATAACCCAATATTGGTTCGCAGTCGACAACATCTTCACCATCTAGAGTAACGATGAGTCGAAGAACACCGTGCATTGATGGGTGCTGAGGCCCCATATTGACTATCATGAGGTCTTTTCTTGTAGTTGGTGCAGTCATAAGTTTTTTAACGATTCATTCTTCCATGAATTACTGAAAGTGAAAAGAAGTTTATCAAAATTTAATCGAAACATATAAGTGAAAATGCAATAACTCTTCAAATTCATTTAATCAAATTAACGAGTTTTTGTCTCTCGAATGGCCAATTTATTAATTAATTCTTTATAACGTACTCTATTTTTTTTTGCCAAATAAGCTAGCAGTCGTTGACGTTTTCCCAAAATTTTCTTCAAACCTCTCTGAGATAAATAGTCTTTTTTGTGCAATTCTAAATGTGAAGTAAGTCTCTGTATCTTATTGGTGAAATTGAATACTTGAAATTCAACAGATCCTTTCTTTTCTTCTTGAGAAGTAACTGAAATGACATAATTTTTTACCATAAACGAATTTTCCCTTTCTTTATTTTACAGATATGGATTTTTTCGAATTTTATTGATCAGTAATAATAATGCCAGTAATTTGAACGTGGTATATAGACTTAATTTCTTTATGAACCTCTAATTTTATCAATTCCAATAAATTAATCAAATTAAAAAATTGATTCAGATAGGAATCCAAAAAGGTGATAGGTACGTTTTTTTCATTCACAAAAGTGAATAATTGAAACCTAAAATCCTAAAATGAAAAATATTCTGTTGATTCATTTTTAGATCTAATCGATACCTTATTTTATTGATTTAGTATCGTCTACTCGAATTAGATTCGAATGAGATGTAAAACAAGGCATGTGTGCTTTTGTTTGCTTTCATATACTCTATACGAGACAGGGTATATAGTACTATCAATTAATTTTCAATCGTGGATACATATGTATTCTTAAGATATTGAAACGGCTACCATTATTGGTATCAAACCAATAACGATTCATACAAGCTAAATCCTCTAATCGATAATTAGGCCAAAGAAAGAACTTCAATTTAATTAATTCATTTTTATCTTTATAAAAGGGTTTCCTTTCATCCAAAAATTGACTCCAGTTTTTTACATTGGTTTCATTGCAAAATACTGAATTTCTATCGACACCATCCCAATTCAAAGAATTAAAAAAACTTCGAATTCTCAATTCTCTACGACGTCTAGACCATAAAATATTTTCAGGAACAAGCAAATCAAAATGATTTTGTTCTGTATTTATTCTTTGAGTTTGAGGTTGCAGAATGAATTCGTCAAAATTCTTTTTAGCAACATATCTTTGTTCTCGGTATCTTTGATTAGTTTGGTGTTTACTTTTATGAACCAACGAAATACCTATGGTTTGATACATAAGAAATTCTCCATTATTTTTTACAGAGAACCTAATGGGTTCGATAATCAATACCCCCTTCTTTAGTAAGTCTGTAAGAGGTAAATTTGCCTGAATCAGCATTGTATCCAAACACATTTCTCTCCTTTGAATTGACGATATAGTAATTTTGGTTGGATTTGTCAGTCGAAGCAGGAGACAATATACCTTGATATTTTCGAGCAGACTTTGATTCAAAGCATCCTTCCATTTCAATTGAAAAAGCAAATAACGTTGCAAGAACAAATCTAGTTCTGCTTCCGTGTTGCTTTTGTATTGTTTTTTAGTTTTACCCTTTTTTGTGTCTGATTCCGCGTAATCTTTTTCAAGATCGTTTTGATGTTTTGAGAAAACAGGGCCCCGATTTTCTTTGTTTTCTATACTCGATCCATGCTCTCTTTGACTTGCGGGTTCTTTTGCTTCTTGAATTCTATTTTTTTTTTTTTTATTTGATGGTATAAAAAAGTTTTGTTTTTGGTTTTGACTAACCTTTTCATTTGTATTCAAATTTAAAAGAAGGAATTTACTTGGTATAATCCACGGTTTTTTTTTATAGACATTAGAAAGTAGTAAAAATTCTGGGAAGAACCAAAATTCCAGATTCAATATGGGACGATTAAATACTTTTTCATTCAGTCCCATCCAATCAAAAAAGACTTTTTTCGAATTTTTTTGAGTTTTTTCTGGATTTTGATGAGTTGTAAGATAAAAACCCCCCCTTTTCTCAATTATTTGATAATTATCAATTATTTGATAATTATCAATTATTTGATAATTATTAATACCAATTTGAGTATTTGGATTACTGTTGGTATCGATCTTAACCCAGGCCTCAATATCTCCTTTTTGTCTAAGAGAAAAATGGAGAATTTTCCAATCAAAATATTTTCTATCGAGATTTTTTTCTATATCTAGAATATTGCCTTTTCTTAGATAATTATTGATATGCAGATTGCCGGACATATCAACAAAGTTGTGTTTGGACGGGTTGAAATTATATGAAATTTCGAAGTTCTTTTTGACTTGAAAGGGTAATCTAGAAATAAATGAGTCATTTTTTTTTTCATAATTAATCGATTTAGATGCTAAAAGATCATATCTATAACATTTTTTAAAATTATCTTTTTCGTTTGATAATGAATAGAGTTTCAAATCATTTTCTTTTTTGTAATGACTTAATTGATTTTTTTCATATGAATTCCATTTGTTTAAGTTTCTATTTTTATTTTGAGTCATACAACTTTGATTAACTTTAGTTCGCCATTTTTTTGGCATTAATCTAGACCATCTAATCTGAGATAAATCGTATTGATAATGCCGTCTTAACCAGTTTTTCCATTGATTGATTCTATAACTCTGAAGTTTCTTATGTTTTAATTCTGAATGAAATATTCCTAGTGTTCTAAAATAGTCCTTTATTTTAGTCGTAAGGAAACAAGACATTGTGTTATATTGAAGAACAGATTTAAATTTAGACAAATTAATAACTTGGGTTTGTGATAATTTGTAAAATACATATGCTTGTGACAAGTAGGATAAATCACAAAAAATATGTGAATTTTGCTTACTAATATTATAAACTGACTTTTTTATAGTCGAAATAAAGATAAAGTGCTTTTTTTTATTATTAATTTTTTCTTGATTTATTTCATTATTGGAAATGGATTTCTCAATCAATTTGTTTGTTGATTCAAGAAAGAGTTGTGTAGTAATTCTAGGAATATTAATGATAGATAAAAATAGATCGATGTATAATCTTGGAATGAATAATTTTCGAAAATAATGGAATTTCCGTATTACTCGAATATTTCTGTTTTTTAATTTTTGGAAAATTTTTTTTGGCGATTCGAATTTTTTAATATTATTTGTTTTATTAGTATTAGGCTTAATGTCTATTTCTGGAGTTACTTTCTTTTTCTCTTTTGTAATTCTTTCTATTTGATTTTTTATTGTACTTGTTCTATCAGTCAAATCCTTCATTTTTGTTTCTATCAGTGAAGAATTTAGCCGATTTCCAGATTCAATTTGACTAAATGATTCGTTAATTATTTGATTACTAATTAGATAATCTTTATCTTTTTCCGTTTCATTCGATTCAGAGATTTCTTTGAATCTAAATAATCTAAATAGATTTACTTTTGAAAGTTCTTTTTTTATTTTTTTTAGAAATCCAATACTTTTGATAAGCCATTTTTTGGCTTCTTTGAAAACTCTTCTAAATAATTTTGTTTTTCTTTTTAAAATTTTTAGAGTTCTAAAATATTTCTTTTTGAATTTGGCAATTTTTTTTTCGAGTTCTTTAAAAATGGGCTCAAAAAAGGAAGGGCGCTTTCGGGGAGAACCAAAGGGAAGTTCAGTTTCCATTCCCCAAACTGTTAAAAAACAAAAATCATCTTTTTGTTTTTTCTTTTTCATTAGCTCTCTGCGGGAGGGGTACAGTTTAGATATATGCCAAGGTTTCAGACAAAAAGGAAATAAAATTTTGATCTGAATCCCGTCTCTCAACCAATTTTTGGGAAATTCTGTTTCTGATAATTGAACACCATTATAAGTACATTTAATCTGCATTTCTCTATTCCATTCCTGAAAATCTTCAGACCATTCAGGAAGTTGCAAGAATAACATACGCCCGATATTTTTGGCTATTATCAATGAAGGTAATATAATATATTTTCGAAGAATTGATTGAGTTATTAACATGTAACCTCTTACCATTTGCGCAAGAATAATGCTATCCCAGGCTTCTGCGATCATTATACGTGTTTCTTCCTTTTTTTTGTTCGCCTCTTTTTCGTCCTTTTCTTTTTTCTCTTCTCTTTTTGTTTGTTCTTCTCTAGACGCTAGAATCTTGAATTTTCCTCCTTTACCTGTCCAATTTCGAAAAATTGGTTTAATCAGTTCAGAGATATCAAAAGAAAAAAGACGGAAGGGGGTTATTCTGTCGACAAAAAGGGGGGAATGTACATTTGCTTGAAATAGTTTCGAAATAGAAGTTTTGCGCCTTTGAGCACGCATAGAGCCTTTAATTATACCGCGCCGAAAATCTGATAGTTGCGAATAGCTTATTAAAACCAGTTCCTCCTCATCAGGATCCTTAGTCGCGTTGTTTTTGTTGTTGTTGTTAGTCTTGTCAGTAAAAACAACAACACGTTTCGATTTTCTTAAACGAAGTTGATGATCCATTGATATGCGATCTTGAAATTCACCCATTTGTTGGTCCAATTCGGTGATTAATTTATGTGACCAGCGAGATACTTTTTTACTGATTTCTTTTATTCCAATCGATTGTTTTCCTGATTTTATCTCATTAGGATCAATTGCCTTGAATACAAATTTTACAAATCTCGTTCTTTTTTCTGAATTCACCCTTTCCTGTTCTTGGTCTGAAAATAAAGAAAGGCCTTTCAAATTTAAACTAGATTTTAGTTCGTTACGTTCGTTACTTTCGTTACCAAATTCATTGATTAAAGTTAAGAACTCGTCATTTTCTGTTGATAATGGTTTTTTATCAATCGTATACGCTTTTTGTTCAAATTCTTGGTAATCAGTATTCGAAAGAAAGATAGTATGAATCCTATTTAGTCTCACTTTCTCTTTCCTATTTTCTAGCAAAGTATTTTTTATTATTGAAGATGAAACTCCTTTTTTGATTGTTCCGCGATATGGTCCATTTAACAAAGGATCATACACTCTAGGCATGTATTCT